TTAAAAATAAGCTAAATTTAAGCTTTTGGGTTCATACCTCAAATATAAAGGAAAACCTTTTTTTTAAAAATAAAGTGCCTGATTAAAGGATTATTCTGATAGGATAAATTAAGTAAATAATTTTACCTTTATTATATTTTATAGAATTAAACTATATCTAACAGTATCAAAAACTATTGTGCATCTTACACTAAAATATATAATATAAATATTAATTTATAAAAGAATTTCTCTTTTTTTTAAATTTTTCTCAACATTAACTCTAATAAAATATTTTTTTTTTTTATTTTAATTTTTAGAACATTAATTTCTATCACATCAAATTCTTGATTTGGATGTTGAATTGGTTTAGAAATTAATTTGTTAAGATTTATCCCCTTAATTAATAATTCAAATAATATTTTATCATCTGAAGCTTCTTTAAAATATTTTCTAGTACAATCTATTGCTTCTATTAATTTATTATTTTGTATTATTTTCAAATTAATCTTAATAAAAAATTTTGAAATAAATAATTTTTTATCAATTATAATTAACTCCTCATTATTAATAAAAATAGGATCAGCACCTTTTCATTTTTGATTCCCAAATATTATTGAAGGCTTATCTTGATTTAATAATTTCATTTTAATAACTTGACAAAAAATTTCACCAATTATTCTTTTATCTTATTATTTTAATAAAAATTTTTTAATTATTATTATTATTATAAATTCTATTATTGGAGCTGTAGGAGGATTAAATCAAACTTCCTTACGTAAATTAATAGCTTTTTCTTCTATTAATAATTTAGGATGAATAATTTCTTCTATATTAATTAGAGAAAATTTATGAATATTTTACTTCTTTTTATATTCATTTATAATTAGAATTATATGTTTTTTATTTTATTTATTAAATATATTTTTTATTAATCAATTATTTTTTTTAAAAATTAACAATATAATTAAATTATCCTTATTAATTAATTTTCTTTCTTTAGGAGGTTTACCTCCATTTATCGGATTCTTTCCTAAATGAATTGTTATTAATTATCTATTAATAAATAATTTTTTTTTTATAACTTTTTTATTAATTATAATAAGATTAATTATACTATTTTTTTATATTCGAATTTTATATTCATCTTTCATATTTAATTATTTAAAGTTAAAATGAATGAAAATTACTATTAAAAATAAAAATATTAATACTATTAATTTTTTTTCTTTAATTTCTATCTCAGGTATAATTTTAAGTACTTTTTTTTTTATTTAAAAAAGGTTTTAAGTTAAATAAACTAATAATCTTCAAAATTATTTATAAAGAATATTTCTTTAAGCCTTAATAAATATTATTATACCTTAAAATTTGCAATTTTATATCATAATTTGAATATAAGACTATTTAATAAAAAAGAATTTTTCTTGTTAATAAATTTACAATTTATCGCTTAATCTCAGCCATTTTATTTTATTTTTAAAAAGCGAAAATGAATCTATTCTACAAATCATAAAGATATTGGTACTTTATATTTTATTTTTGGAATTTGAGCAGGTATAGTAGGAACATCATTAAGATTATTAATTCGAGCTGAATTAGGTAATCCAGGTTCACTAATTGGAGATGATCAAATTTATAATACTATTGTTACAGCTCATGCATTTATTATAATTTTCTTTATAGTTATACCTATTATAATTGGTGGATTTGGAAATTGATTAGTACCTTTAATATTAGGAGCTCCTGATATAGCTTTCCCCCGAATAAATAATATAAGATTTTGATTGCTCCCCCCTTCATTAACTTTATTAATCTCAAGAAGAATTGTTGAAAATGGAGCAGGAACAGGATGAACAGTTTATCCCCCACTTTCATCCAATATTGCTCATGGAGGTAGATCAGTTGATCTAGCTATTTTTTCCCTTCACTTAGCGGGAATTTCATCAATTTTAGGAGCTATTAATTTTATTACAACAATTATCAATATACGAATTAATGGATTATCATTTGATCAAATACCATTATTTGTTTGAGCTGTTGGAATTACAGCCTTATTATTATTACTTTCTTTGCCAGTTTTAGCAGGTGCTATTACTATACTTTTAACAGATCGTAATTTAAATACATCTTTTTTTGATCCTGCCGGAGGAGGAGATCCAATTTTATATCAACATTTATTTTGATTTTTTGGACATCCAGAAGTATATATTTTAATTTTACCTGGATTTGGAATAATTTCTCATATCATTTCCCAAGAAAGAGGAAAAAAAGAAACATTTGGTTCTTTAGGAATAATTTATGCTATAATAGCAATTGGATTATTAGGATTTGTAGTATGAGCACATCATATATTTACTGTAGGAATAGATATTGATACTCGAGCTTATTTTACCTCGGCAACAATAATTATTGCTGTACCTACTGGAATTAAAATTTTTAGTTGATTAGCTACATTTCATGGAACACAAATCAACTATAGACCATCAATTTTATGAAGATTAGGATTTGTATTTTTATTTACTGTAGGAGGATTAACAGGAGTAATTTTAGCTAATTCTTCAATTGATATTGCTTTACATGACACTTATTATGTAGTAGCTCATTTTCATTATGTTCTATCTATAGGAGCAGTATTTGCAATTATAGGAGGATTTATTCATTGATATCCTTTATTTACAGGATTAACTTTAAATCCTTATTTATTAAAAATTCAATTTTTTTCTATATTCATTGGTGTAAATTTAACATTTTTTCCACAACATTTTTTAGGATTAGCAGGTATACCTCGTCGATACTCAGATTATCCTGATGCTTATATTTCATGAAATATTATTTCTTCATTAGGATCTTATATTTCATTAGTAGCAGTAATATTAATATTAATTATTATTTGAGAATCAATAATTAACCAACGAATAATTTTATTTTCATTAAATTTACCATCTTCTATTGAATGATATCAAAATCTACCCCCAGCAGAACATTCTTATAATGAACTTCCAATTTTAAGAAACTTCTAATATGGCAGATTATATGTAATGGATTTAAACCCCATTTATAAAGGATTATCCTTTTTTTAGAAATGGCAACATGATCTAACCTTAATTTTCAAAATAGAGCATCTCCTTTAATAGAACAAATTATTTTTTTCCATGATCACACTTTAGTTATTTTAATTATAATTACTATTTTAGTAGGTTATTTAATAATAAGTTTATTCTTTAATAAATATATTAATCGATTTTTATTAGAAGGACAAATAATTGAATTAATTTGAACAATTTTACCAGCTATTACTTTAATTTTTATTGCCTTACCTTCATTACGTTTATTATATCTTTTAGATGAAATTAATAATCCATTAATTACTTTAAAATCTATCGGACATCAATGATATTGAAGATATGAATATTCAGATTTTAATAATATTGAATTTGATTCTTATATAACACCAATTAATGAAATAAATAATAATAGATTTCGATTATTAGATGTAGATAATCGAATTGTTTTACCTATAAATAATCAAATTCGAATTATAGTTACTGCAACAGATGTTATTCATTCATGAACTATCCCATCTTTAGGAGTTAAAGTAGATGCTAACCCAGGTCGACTAAACCAAACAAATTTTTTCATTAATCGACCAGGAATTTTTTTTGGTCAATGTTCAGAAATTTGTGGTGCGAATCATAGTTTTATACCAATTGTTATTGAAAGTATTTCAATTAAAAATTTCATTAATTGAATTAATAATTATTCCTCATTAGATGACTGAAAGCAAGTACTGGTCTCTTAAACCATTTTATAGTAAATTAGCAATTACTTCTAATGAAATTTTTTAATCTAAAGAATTAGTTAAACTATAACATAAATATGTCAAATTTAAATTATTATTTATATATATAATATTCTTTTATCCCACAAATAATACCTATTAATTGAATTTTTTTTTTATTCTTTTTTATTTTAATTTTTATTATTTTTAATATTATAAACTACTATATTTATATTAATAAAAATAATAAAAATAATTATTTTTTTTTAAAAAAAAATAAAAATTTATTTTGAAAATGATAACTAATCTTTTTTCAATTTTTGATCCTTCAACTAATATTTTTTATATACCCCTAAATTGAATTAGAACTTTTATCGGTTTATTATTTATTCCCTATTCATTTTGAATAATTCCAAATCGTTATTATTTTTTTTGAAATTTTATTTTAAATAAACTTCAGAATGAATTTAAAACCTTAATAGGAAATAACTCGAATGGATCAAGTTTTATTTTTATTTCTATTTTTACTTTTGAATTATTAAATAATTTTTATGGATTATTTCCCTATATTTTTACAAGAACTAGCCATCTAACTCTTTCTTTATCAATCTCCCTTCCTTTATGACTTAAATTTATATTCTATGGATGAATTAATAACACTCAACATATATTTATTCATATAATTCCTCAAGGAACTCCAGGTATTTTAATACCTTTTATAGTACTTATTGAAACTATTAGAAATATTATTCGACCAGGAACTTTAGCAGTACGATTAACCGCTAATATAATCGCAGGACATTTATTAATAACTTTATTAAGAGGTACAGGACCTAGTTTACCTATATATTTTATCAGATTATTAATTGTTATCCAAATTTTATTATTAATTTTAGAATCTGCTGTAGCTATTATTCAATCCTATGTTATTGCTATTTTAAGAACATTATATTCTAGAGAAGTCAATTAATGACAAATAATTTTAATCACCCTTATCACTTAGTTGATTATAGACCTTGACCTTTAACTGGAGCTATTGGAGTTATAACTTTAGTAACAGGAATAGTAAAATGATTTCATAATTTTAATATAAATTTACTAATTCTTGGTTATTTTATTATTATTTTAACTATATATCAATGATGACGAGATGTTTGTCGAGAAGGTACTTTTCAAGGAAAACATACTATTTTAGTAACAAAAGGATTACGTTGAGGAATAATTTTATTTATTGTTTCAGAAATTTTCTTCTTTTTATCTTTTTTTTGAGCTTTTTTTCATAGAAGATTATCACCTAATATTGAAATTGGAGCTATATGACCTCCTTTAAGAATTACACCATTTAATCCATTTCAAATTCCTTTATTAAATACTATTATTTTAATTACATCAGGAATTACTGTCACCTGAGCTCATCATGCAATTATAGAAAATAACCATTCACAAATAACTCAAGGACTTTTTTTTACAATTATCTTAGGAATTTATTTTACAATTCTTCAAGCCTATGAATATTTAGAAGCACCTTTTACAATTGCAGATAGAATTTATGGTTCAACCTTTTTTATAGCTACAGGATTTCATGGTTTACATGTTATTATTGGAACAATATTTTTATTAATTTGCTTAATTCGCCATATTAATAATCATTTTTCAAATAATCATCATTTTGGATTCGAAGCAGCAGCTTGATATTGACATTTTGTAGATGTAGTTTGATTATTCCTATATATTTCTATTTATTGATGAGGAAATTAATTATTTATATAATATATTTAGTATATTTGACTTCCAATCAAAAAGTTTAATCATTTTTAATATAAATAATTTTTTTAATTATATATATATTTATTTTTATTATATTAATTTCAAACTTAATAATATTTTTATCAATTATTTTATCAAAAAAATCATTCTCAGATCGTGAAAAATGTTTTCCATTTGAATGTGGATTTGACCCTAAATTTTCAGCTCGAATTCCTTTTTCTTTACATTTTTTTTTAATTACTGTAATTTTTTTAATTTTTGATGTAGAAATTGCCTTAATTTTTCCTATTATTAATTTATTTAAATTAACAAATTTTATTATTTGATCTAAAATTAGTTTTTTTTTTATTTTAGTTCTATTACTAGGATTATATCATGAATGAAATCAAAATATACTTAATTGAACTAATTAAATTTTATAATTAATTTAGGATTATAGTTTATAAAAACATTTGATTTGCATTCAAAAAATATTGATTTTATCAATTTATCTTAAATAAGAAGCAATTTTGCATTTAATTTCGACTTAAAAGATAGAGTTTTTACTCCCTTATTTAATTAATTGAAACCAAATAGAGGTATATCCCTGTTAATGATAAAATTGAATTATATATTCCAATTAAATTTTTAGAAATATAAAGTTTAAAATTAAGCTGCTAACTTAATTTTTAGTGGTTTAATTCCCTTAATATTTCTATTTATATAGTTTATTTAAAACCTTACCTTTTCCTTGTAAAAATAAAAAAAAATATTTTTTATAAATAAATATTTAAAGATTAAATTAATCTCCTTAATATCTTCAATATTATACTCTATTTATAAGCTATTTAAATTTACTATAATAATTATAATATTATAATTAAAATAAAATAAATTATTATCCATAAAACAAATCTAAATAAATAAATCTTATAATTATTTATTTGTAATAAATTATAAAAAATTGAATATTTTTTCATAATTATATGTATTCCTTGACCTCTATATAATTCTCTTCAACCTATATCAATATTTTTTAATAAAATCTGACCTATATTTAAAAAATAATAATTTAAACCATATGTCGATAATCTAGGTATAAATCATATTATAGATAAAAAATTTCTTAATTTATATCTTATAATAAACTTATTTATAGAATAAATATTTATATTTCTAATAAAATAACCCATAATTATACCTAAAACTCTAACATAAATTACTATTATTTTTAAATTAAAAGGTAAATAAATTATGTATGGATAAGGAAAAATTATTCATATTAATAATCTACCTCTAACTACTTTTATAAATAATAAAACAATCATTCTTTTTAATATAATATAATCTTCATCATATAAATTATAAATAGGTAATAAATTAAAATTATTAATTATTAAATATATAGTTAATCGAAATCTATAAAATATTGTTAATCCTGTTGAAATGTAATATAAAAAAAAAATAAAAAAATTTAAATTTCTCATTCTTACTATCTCTAAAATCAAATCCTTAGAATAAAATCCTGCTAAAAATGGAATCCCACATAAGGCTATATTTGAAACATTTATGCATAATGATGTTAATGGAATAAAATTACCAATACCCCCTATAAAACGAATATCTTGAATATCTATTATTATATGAATAATAACTCCTGCACATATAAATAATAAGGCCTTAAATATAGCATGAGTTAATAAATGAAAAAAAGCTAAATCTGGTATTCCTATTCTTAAAATTCTTATTATTAAACCTAATTGTCTTAAAGTTGATAAAGCAATAATTTTTTTTAAATCATATTCATAATTAGCAGAAATTCCAGCTATAAATATTGTCAAACCTGATAATAATATTAAAAATTTTATAAATATTATATCAACTAATAATATATTAAATCGAATTAATAAATAAACCCCAGCTGTAACCAATGTTGATGAATGAACTAAAGCTGAAACTGGAGTAGGAGCTGCTATAGCAGCTGGTAATCAAGATCTAAAAGGAATTTGAGCACTTTTTGTTATAGCCGCAATAATAATCATTCTACTAATTATATATATTTCATAATCATTTTTTATAAAATTCAAATAAAATAAATAATTTCATCTTCCATAATTTATTATTCAAGCAATTACTATTAAAATAAATACATCACCAATCCGATTAGATAACGCAGTTAATATACCAGTATTATAAGATTTAATATTTTGATAATAAATTACTAAACAATAAGATACTAATCCCAAACCATCTCACCCTAATAAAATTCTAATAATATTAGGACTAATAATTAATAAAATTATAGAAAATACAAATAATAAAACCAAAACAATAAATCGACTTAAGTTTAATTCTGATCTTATATATCTTTTTCTATAAAAAATAACTACAGAAGAAATTAATAATACAAATATTATAAATAATAAAGATATTCAATCTAATAAAATTCTTATTACAATTCTTATAGAACTAAAAGAAATTAATTCTCATTCTAAAAAAATTACCATATTATTTATAATAAAATAAATTATTATAAAAAAATTAATTATTCTTAATATAAATAAAAAAAAAAATCTAATAAAACAAATGGAATTTTTTTGAATTACCTAAAATGATCTTTATCATATTTTTGACACCACAAATCAATATTTTAATTAAATTATTTAAGTTTTAAAATCAAATTATTACATAATCAATTTTTATTATTAAAATATTTAAAGGTAATCAATGTAAAATTAATAATAAATATTCCCGAGATAATCCAGTATAAAATCTATAAATACCTGAATAATACTTCCCATGTTGAATATAAGAATATAAATATAATCTATAACCAGCTCTAAAAAAAGAAATTAACATTAATATTAATATAGATATTCAAGATCATCTTAATAATCTATTAATTAAACTAATTTCACCTATTAAATTTAGTGATGGAGGAGCTGCTATATTTGAAGATATAATTAAAAATCACCATAATCTTATTGAAGGTATAAAATTTATTATACCCTTATTAATATATAATCTTCGTCTATGTAAACGCTCATAATTAATATTAGCTAAACAAAATATCCCAGAAGAACATAATCCATGTCCAATTATTAAAATATAAGAACCAATAAAACCTCAATAATTTATAGTCATAATTCCACCAATAACTATTCTTATATGAGCAACAGAAGAATAAGCAATTAAAGATTTAACATCAACTTGACAAAAACATTTTAATCTAATATAAAAACCTCCGACTAATCTAATTCTAATTCATAAAATATTATATTTTAAACCCATTTCTTGTAATAAAATTATAACACGTATTAATCCATACCCCCCTAATTTTAATATAATCCCAGCTAAAATTATAGATCCAGAAACTGGAGCTTCAACATGAGCTTTAGGTAATCATAAATGAACAAAATATATTGGTATTTTAACTAAAAAAGCTATAATCATAGAAAAATATAATAAATATATTTCAAAATTATAAAACTTTAAAAAATAAATTATAATATAATTTATTTCATTAAAAATATAAAAAATACCTAATAATAATGGTAAAGAAACAAATAATGTATAAAATAATAAATATATTCCAGCCTGAATACGCTCAGGTTGATACCCTCAACCAACAATTAATATTAAAGTTGGAATTAAACTACCCTCAAAAAATAAATAAAATATAAATAAATTTATAACTCTAAAAGTTAAATACAACATAATTAACAAAAAAATTAAATTAAATAAAAAAAAATTTAAATAATATTTTTGCTTATATAAATTTTCTCTAGCCATAATTATCAAAATACAAATTCAAATTCTTAATAAAATTAAACCATAAGATAATATATCACATGAATATATATATCTTAAATTACAAAAACTTTCAATATTAATTATTAAATTTATAAATAAAAATATCATCAAAAATAAAATTATTTGAACCATTCAATATATATTAAAATTAAAACATAAAGGAATTATAAAAATTATTATAAAAAAAAATTTTATCATTTTATAATAAATTAAAACTTTGAAAATAATCATTACCATGAGTACGAATTATTGAAACTAAAATAGAAAGACCTAAAGCTCCCTCACAAACAGAAAATACTAAAAAAACCATTAATATATATATATCATATTCAATAAATCTAAATATTATTAATATAAAAAAAAAAATTCTTAATACAATAAATTCTAATCTTAATAAAACAATTAATAAATGCTTATGTTTAAAAACAAAAATTATATTACCTACAATAAATATAATAATAATTAAAATTCTTATATTAATAATTATCATTAGTTTTTATAGTTTAAAATTAAAACATTGGTCTTGTAAATCAAAAATAAAAAAATTTTTTTAAAAACATCAAAGAAAAAGATTTTTCCTTATCAATAATCTCCAAAATTATTATTTTTTTTAAACTATTCTTTGAAATTTTAAAAATATTTTTATCTTCTTTAATTATTTTATTTTCTATTTTTATATTATTTTTATCTCATCCTTTATCTATAGGATTAATAATTTTATTACAAACAATATTAACATGTTTATTATCAGGAATTTTAACATCAACATATTGATTTTCTTATATTTTATTTTTAACTTTCTTAGGAGGTTTATTAGTCTTATTTATTTATGTTTCTAGAATTGCCTCTAATGAAATATTTAAAATTTCATTTAAAATAAAAATTTTATTCTTTTTTATTTTAATTTTTATTATTTTTAATAGAATTATATATATATATAATATAAAATGATTAAATTTTAATATCAATAATACTGAAATAAAAAATTTTTTTGATATATTATTATTTTTTAATAATGAAAATAAAATTAATTTATCTAAATTATATAATAATCAAACTTTTTTTTTAATAATAATAATAATTATCTATTTATTTATTACTTTAATTGCAGTAGTAAAAATTACTAATATTTTTTATGGTCCTTTACGATCTTCATTTAAATAACTACTAATGATAAATATCTTTAAATCAATTCGTAAAACTCACCCTATTATTAAAATTATTAATGGATCATTAATTGATTTACCTACACCTTCTAATATTTCATCTTTATGAAATTTTGGATCATTATTAGCTATATGCTTAATTATCCAAATTATTACAGGATTATTTTTAACTATATATTACACAGCAAATATTGAATTAGCTTTTTATAGAGTAAATTATATTTGTCGAAATGTAAATTATGGTTGATTAATTCGTAATTTACATGCTAATGGAGCATCATTTTTTTTTATTTGTGTTTATATTCATATTGGCCGAGGAATTTACTATGAATCTTTTAATTTTAAATATACATGAATAATTGGAATTATTATTTTATTTTTACTTATAGCAACAGCTTTTATAGGTTATGTTTTACCATGAGGACAAATATCTTTTTGAGGAGCAACAGTAATTACTAATTTATTATCAGCTATTCCTTATTTAGGAATTACTTTAGTAAATTGAATTTGAGGAGGATTTGCTATTGATAATGCAACTTTAACTCGATTTTATACTTTTCATTTTATTTTACCATTTATTATCTTAATAATAACTATAATTCATTTATTATTTCTTCATCAAACTGGTTCTAATAATCCCCTAGGAATTAACAGAAATCTAGATAAAATCCCCTTTCATCCATTTTTTACTTTTAAAGATATAATTGGATTTATTACAATTTTATTTTTATTAATTATACTTACATTAACTAATCCATATTTATTAGGAGATCCTGATAATTTTACTCCAGCTAATCCTTTAGTAACTCCTATTCATATTCAACCAGAATGATACTTCTTATTTGCCTATGCAATTTTACGATCTATTCCTAATAAATTAGGAGGAGTAATTGCTTTAATTTTATCAATTTTAATTTTAGTTATTCTTCCTATAACTTTTTTTAAAAAAATACAAGGAATTCAATTTTATCCATTAAATCAAATTATATTTTGATTTATAGTAACAACAATTATCTTATTAACATGAATTGGAGCACGACCAGTAGAAGATCCTTATATTATTACTGGTCAAATTCTAACAATTTTATATTTCTCATATTATATTTTAAATCCTTTAGTTAGAATTTACTGAGATAAATTAATTTTTAATGATTAATTAATGAGCTTGTAAAGCATTTGTTTTGAAAACTTAAGAAAGAATAATATATTCTATTAATTTATACTAAAAAATAAAATTTATAATAAAAAAATTTTTAATCCTATATATAATATTAAAAAATTTAATGATAAAGGTAAATAAATTTTTCAAGCTAAATACATTAATTTATCATAACGATAACGAGGTAAAGTACCACGAACTCAAACAAATAAAAATGAAATTAATCTTAATTTTAATAAAAAAAAAAACTTTAAATTATAACCTCCTATATATAATAATACAAATAACAATCTTATAAATAAAATTCTAGAATATTCAGCTAAAAAAATTAAAGCAAATCCTCCTCTTCTATATTCAATATTAAACCCAGAAACTAATTCTCTTTCCCCCTCAGCAAAATCAAAAGGAGTACGATTAGTTTCAGCTAATCTGGATCTAAATCAACATATTCTTAAGGGATATATTAAAAAAATAAATCAAATTAAATTTTGATAATAACTAAAAACTAATATATTAAAATCTATAATTATAATAATTCTAGATATTAAAATTAAAGATAATCTAACTTCATAAGAAATGGTTTGAGCAACAGATCGTAAACCTCCTAATAAAGCATAATTTGAATTAAAAGACCAACCAGCAATTATAACGGGATAAACACCTATTCTAGTACAACATAAAAAAAATAAAATACCTAAATTAAATCTAACTAAATTAAAATAATAGGGAATTATTATTCAAATTAATAAAGATAATAAAAATCTAACTACGGGAGAAAAATAATATGATAAATAATTAGAAAATCTAGGATAAGTTTGTTCCTTGGTAAATAATTTAATTCCATCAGCAAAAGGTGGTAAAATACCCATTATACCTACTTTATTAGGACCTTTACGAATTTGAATATAACCTAAAACCTTACGTTCTAATAAAGTTAAAAAAGCTACCCCAATTAAAACCCCTAAAATTAAAATCAACAAACCTAAAAAAATTAAAATAATATCAATTATTATCATTTACTATCTATATAATAAATTAATATATATATATTTATGATTTCTAAAACCATTACACTTTTCTGCCAAAATAGTCCATTTATATTTTAATTAATGAAATTCTTTCAATTAAATTTAATTTAAATATTTATTCCTTTCGTACTAAAATATTTTATTTTTTTAAAGATAGAAACCAACCTGGCTCACACCGGTTTGAACTCAGATCATGTAAGATTTTAATGATCGAACAGATCAAAATTTTATACTTTTGCATATAAATTTTATCTTAATCCAACATCGAGGTCGCAAACTTTTTTTTTTATACGAACTAAAAAAAAAAATTACGCTGTTATCCCTAAGGTAATTTTTTCTTTTAATCAAAATAATTTTGGATCATTTATTCAATTATTTATGTTAAATTTTAAAAAAAGTTTTTTATATTTTTTTATCACCCCAACAAAATAAATTTTTTAATTTTTATTATTATTTATATAAATAATTATAATTATAAATTTATTAAACTCTATAGGGTCTTCTCGTCTTTTAAAATTATTTTGACTTTTTAATCAAAAAATTAAATTATTTTTTTAAAATTGAGACAGTTTATATTTCATCCAATCTTTCATACAAGTCACCAATTAAGAGACTATTGATTATGCTACCTTTGTACAGTCAATATACTGCAGCCCTTTAATATATTATCAGTGGGCAGATTAGACTTTAAATTATTAATCAAAAAGACATGTTTTTGATAAACAAGTGAATATAAATATTTGCCGAATTCCTTAAATTTTATTTTCTATATTTATTCATATTTTTTTTAATGTAAATACTAATTTTATCATTATACTTACTCTTATTTTATTAAAAAATATTTTTTTATAAAAAATTAAATTATTATTAAATTTTAATTTAATTAAAATTAATTTATAATAAATTAAAAATTATAAACAATATAAATCTTAAAAATTTTAATTTAAATATTTTCAATAATTATAAAAATTTAATTTAAAGCTTATCCCTTAAAATATATTTTTTTTTTTATAAAAAATTAATTAATTAATTTTTTATAAAAAAAAAAAAAAATTAAATTTTTTTCTAAAAAAACTAGATATCTTTAAAAACGATTAACATTTCATTTCAAATTAATTATTTAAAATATTTATGCAACAATAACTTTTATAATTAATTATCTCTTTTAAATTCGAGAAATATTTTCACTAAAATTATTTTTAATAAACTCTGATACCCAAGATACAATAAATTAAATTTACTTTTAACTAAATTAATTTTCATATATTTAAAATTTCATTTACAATACTAATTTACTATAAATTTTATAATTTTTTTTTTATTAATACTAAAACCCCCTTATTAATATTAAAACTATTTTTATTATTTATAAAATTATTAATTTTTCCCCTAAATCAAATTAATTAAATATTATTTAATATCATTTCAATGTAAATGAAATACTTAAAATCAAGCTTTAATTCGTATTTCTAGAAACACTTTCCAGTACCTTTACTTTGTTTCGACTTATTTCAATTTATTTATGAAAGCGACGGGCAATATGTACATATTTTAATTTATAATCATTTTAATAAATTAAATAAAATTACCTTTAAATCCCCCTTCAATTAATTATTTACAAATTAATATTAGTTTAAATAAATTCATTGTAATCCATTATATTCTTAATTATAATCTGCATCTTGATCTGATTTAATTTTTAATTTTAATTTTTAAATATTATTATTATTTAAAAATATTTTTTTAACAACGATATACAAAATATTAAATTAAGTAAATTTATTCGTGGACTATCAATTATTAAACAGATTCCTCTAAATGAACTAAGATACCGCCAAATTATTTAAGTTTCAATAAATAATTACATACTATTTTAGCATTATAAATTTAAATTTTTAATAATAGGGTATCTAATCCTAGTTTATTTTAAAAATTTATTAAATCATAAATTTTATATTAATTTTAATTAAATTAAAATTTCACTTAATAATTTAATATTTATTTAAAATTAATAATTTATTTATTAATTACTAATAAAATTTAATTTAACTTTTGTTTAACCGCAACTGCTGGCACAAAATTTGTTATTAATTTAAATATTACTAAATCTTAATTTCTTAAATTTTTAATATTAATTACTACTACTTATTAAATTAATTATTATTAAAATAATTAAAAATTATTACTAAAATTTATATGCAAAATAAATTTATAATAAAATTTTTAAACCATAAAAAATTTATTTAATAGTATATTTTTTACCATAGGTTTTTTTTTTTTTATATATATAAAATTTAATATAAATTATTAAATTTTGAATATTAATTTTTTTTTCTTCTTTATAAAATTTATATTAAAAATTAATATATATTATAAATCAATTTATATTCAATTAAATAATAATATATTATTAATATTAATAATAAATTAAATATTAAATTAATATATTATTAATATTAATATTATATTTAATTTATATATATATATATATTATATGAATTAATTAAATATTTAATATATATATATATATAGCTTAATAAGTTTGTTAATAAAAAAAAAA